GGATGACTAATGTATGCAGCCTAATGAGGAGTAATACTATAAAAAGAAAAAATAAAGAACTCTATTTCAGAACTATGAGACAGAATATTCTGTTTTCTTATTTACTCTTTCTTTATTTTTGGATTTTATTTCTATTTTTCTATTTAAAGTAGATCGATTTAGATAACGTATCTATAAGCAAAGTAATATACTTCAAACAAAGTAGGAATTCGCAAGATGGAGAAAATCATTGCAGTTATTATAGGGAAGTCTAGGGACTTAGAGCATATCCTATTTGAAGGAGGATGGAATTCAAATAGGGTAAGGGATCCTTCCTTCTATTGATTTGATAGAAATTCGTTTTTCTTTTCCTGTCTCTATGATTTTCGAAGAATGAGCCTGTGGTAATGCTTTTATCTCTATTCTATGGCGCAAGCGACCGTCCAGTCTATAAACAAGTACTAATGAGAAAATGAAAACTATACTAAAGGAAACATAGGATCTCTATCCTAAAATCTAAAAATAGGACATATTAGGGCTATACGGATTCGAACCGTAGACCTTCTCGGTAAAACAGATCAAACGGATTATTATCGAAATGATTCGAACTGTTTCAAAGACTCAACATGCATTTTTTTGCATTGGGCTCTTTCATCAACTGATGTAAAGATCAGTTAGTCCACCATAGTTTTTCTTTACGGAAAGATAATGAGATGGCTCCCTGTGCTCTGATTGATTATTTGTATTATGATCTATCTAGGAGCAATACCAAAGTGTTTCAAAGGAGGATTACCTTGACTTAGGTCTGCCTCCGGCCTAAATTAAATCAACCTAAGTGAAATGGAGTCTCTATCGTTCCGCTGCAAGAGTTGACTATGAGACTTCATACACCTTAAAGTTCATAGAACGAAAAGAAGTTTTTTGGAGGCCCTTATCCTCATTACGCCTAGCATTTAGTGGGCTGGATATTTACCTTATCAACTAGCAAATCAATAAGGGTTCTATTTGATTAGGCACCTGAATTGACACCTGAATCGGACTGAACCGACTGTTTGTCAGGCTACTGTTCTCCTATTCTCTCGAATCCATGAAGTAAGACATTGATTTTGCAATAAGATCAATTATGTTCATTGCATAATAAGCTCCCTTGAAAAGCATTGGCGCACGTGTAAGCGAGTTGCTCTACCGAACTGAGCTATAGCCCTTGTCAGAGATATCTTAACATATAGATAATTTCTTGTCAAGATGAATATTCTCTAATGCCAGAGGATATCCCTTTGATCTGCTTACTATATAACATAGTAATAACGGAGCAGTATTGCTTATAAAAAGGATTCGATCTATAATCGATCGAAGTAATGGGTCTTCCTTTGTGGTGATAAATTGCCTACTTAACTCAGTGGTTAGAGTATTGCTTTCATACGGCGGGAGTCATTGGTTCAAATCCAATAGTAGGTAGGTAGGTAGAAAAATTACTAGATAGCATTGGACTTACTTCGCTTCGCTATCTAATAACTTTTTCTACTCCTCTTCCCTTTTTCTTTGTATCAACTAAACCTTTGGATTGTCTTCAATTGGATGGGGGAATCCAATTGATAGCCTCGACTCGTATCCTAGCTCGTCTGAGAGCTAGCTTCGCTTCAACCAATTCTTTCGTACCCTCAGCTCTACTCAAGTTAGCTTCGGCTATTTCAAGTGCCTGTTGAGCTTCTTCCGGATCAATGTCACTACCCAGTTCCGCATCATTTCCTAAAATGATGATCTCATTATTAACTATTCTCGCAAAACCGCTCCACAGAACCGCCGTTAACCATTGGTCGTTGAGGAGGCGTATTCTCAAAGGACCCATATCTACAGCTGTGTTAATGGGGGCGTGGTTTGGTAATACGCCAATTTGGCCACTATTAGTAGATAAAATGATTTCTTTCACTTCACAATCCCAAATAATTCGCTTAGGAGTTAGTACATAAAGATTTAATTTCATTTCTTCAATTTGTTCTCCTCTTCTAAGTTTATAGCTTTCGTGCTAGCTTCATCGATGTTACCCACCAAATAAAAAGCCTGTTCGGGTAGGCCGTCTAATTCTCCGGAAAGGATTAGTTGAAATCCCCTAATTGTTTCTGCAAGACCAACATACTTTCCTGCAGAACCGGTAAAAACTTCTGCCACAAAGAACGGTTGTGATAAGAAACGTTCAATTTTTCGTGCTCTTGCTACAGTTAAACGATCCTCCTCCGATAATTCATCCAACCCAAGAATTGCGATAATGTCCTGAAGTTCTTTGTAACGTTGTAAAGTTTGCTTAACTCTTTGCGCAGTTTCATAATGTTCGTTGCCAACGATCCGAGGCTGTAACATAGTTGAGGTTGAATCTAAAGGATCTACTGCTGGATAAATACCCTTGGAAGCTAATCCTCTGGAAAGTACGGTAGTAGCATCCAAATGTGCAAATGTTGTGGCAGGAGCAGGGTCGGTCAAATCGTCCGCAGGTACATAAACCGCTTGGATCGAAGTTATAGATCCCTTTTTGGTAGAAGTAATTCTTTCTTGCAAAGAACCCATTTCTGTACTAAGAGTAGGTTGATAACCCACTGCGGAGGGCATTCTCCCTAATAAAGCGGATACCTCCGATCCTGCTTGAACAAAACGAAAGATATTATCGATGAATAGAAGCACGTCTTGCTTATTAACATCTCGGAAATATTCTGCCATAGTTAGGGCAGTTAAACCAACTCTCATACGAGCTCCCGGCGGTTCATTCATTTGGCCATAGACTAGAGCTACCTTTGATTCCTCAATATTTTTTTCATTAATTACTCCGGATTCCTTCATTTCCATATAAAGATCATTTCCTTCACGAGTCCGTTCCCCTACTCCGCCAAATACGGATACGCCTCCATGAGCTTTAGCAATGTTGTTGATTAATTCCATGATGAGTACTGTTTTCCCTACTCCAGCCCCCCCAAATAGTCCGATTTTTCCCCCACGTCGATAAGGAGCTAAAAGATCGACCACCTTAATACCTGTTTCAAAGATGGATAATTTCGTATCTAACTCGATAAAGGCAGGCGCAGATCTATGAATAGGGAATGTTGCACTAGTATCTACAGGACCCAAATTGTCAATAGGTTCCCCAAGAACGTTGAAAATTCGTCCGAGAGTAGCTCCACCGACTGGAACACTGAGAGGAGCTCCCGTGTCAATCACTTCCATTCCTCTCATCAACCCGTCTGTAGCACTCATAGCTACAGCTCTAACTCGATTATTTCCCAATAATTGTTGTACCTCACAAGTCACATTAATTTGCTTACCGGCAGTGTCTCTACTCTTGACTACCAAAGCGTTATAAATATAAGGTAACTTGCCTGGGGGAAAAGTGATATCCAGCACGGGCCCAATAATTTGATCGATACGCCCTGTGCTTTTTTCCTCAATTGTGGAAACCCCGGGACGAGAAGTAGTAGGATTGGTTCTCATAATTATCACATAATTTTCAAAAAAAAAGGAATTTGTCGAAATTTTGCTTTTTTTCTTGTTGAATAATGCCAAATCAAATCCAAAAAAAGAGCCAAAAATCCGAAAGTCAAAAGGAAATGAATTAGTTAATTCAATAAGAGAGAAAAGGGGACCAGGACTTGATTTCGTTGCCCAAGCGAATCCCATTCAATCATTTACTCATGGAATGAGTCCGTTGGAAAGTTCAATCAATCTTTTTTTCATATACATTTCGCCTTTTGTGGAGGATCTGTCCCTACTCTACTTTCCTATCTAGGACTTCGATATACAAAATATATACTACTGTGAAGCATAGATTGCTGTCAACAGAGAATTTTCTTAGTATTTAGGTATTTACATTCAAAATAAGAAAGGGGCCTATTAAGAACTTGTAAAATAAGGATTAGGGATTGATTTGGGTTGCGCTATATCTATCAAAGAGTATACAATAATGATGGATTTGGTGAATCAAATCCATGGTTTAATAATGAACCATGTTAACTTACCATAACAACAACTCAATTCCTATCGAATTCCTATAGTAGAATTCCTATAGGATAGAACATACACAGGGTGTACGCATTATATATGAATGAAACATATTCATTAACTTAAGCATGCCCTCCATTTTCTTTAATGAGTTGATATTAATTGAATATCCTTTTTGTTTTAAAAGATTTTTGCAAAGGTTTCATTTACGCCTAATCCATATCGAGTAGACCCTGTCGTTGTGAGAATTCTTAATTCATGAGTTGTAGGGAGGGACTTATGTCACCACAAACAGAAACTAAAGCAAGTGTTGGATTTAAAGCTGGTGTTAAGGATTATAAATTGACTTACTACACCCCGGAGTATGAAACCAAGGATACTGATATCTTGGCAGCATTCCGAGTAACTCCTCAGCCGGGGGTTCCGCCCGAAGAAGCAGGGGCTGCAGTAGCTGCCGAATCTTCTACTGGTACATGGACAACTGTTTGGACTGATGGACTTACCAGTCTTGATCGTTACAAAGGACGATGCTATCACATCGAGCCCGTTGTTGGGGAGGAAAATCAATATATCGCTTATGTAGCTTATCCATTAGACCTATTTGAAGAGGGTTCTGTTACTAACATGTTTACTTCCATTGTGGGTAACGTATTTGGTTTCAAAGCCCTACGCGCTCTACGTCTGGAGGATCTGCGAATTCCCACTACTTATTCAAAAACTTTCCTAGGTCCGCCTCATGGTATCCAAGTTGAAAGGGATAAGTTGAACAAGTACGGCCGTCCTTTTTTGGGATGTACTATTAAACCAAAATTGGGATTATCCGCAAAAAATTATGGTAGAGCGTGTTATGAGTGTCTACGCGGTGGACTTGATTTTACCAAAGATGATGAAAACGTAAACTCACAACCATTTATGCGCTGGAGGGACCGTTTTGTCTTTTGTGCCGAAGCTCTTTATAAAGCACAGGCCGAAACCGGTGAAATCAAGGGGCATTACTTGAATGCGACTGCAGGTACATGCGAAGAAATGATTAAGAGAGCTGTATTTGCGAGGGAATTAGGGGCTCCTATTGTAATGCATGACTACTTAACTGGGGGATTCACTGCAAATACTAGTTTGGCTCATTATTGCCGCGACAATGGCCTACTTCTTCACATTCACCGGGCAATGCATGCAGTTATTGATAGACAGAAAAATCATGGTATGCATTTTCGTGTATTAGCTAAAGCATTGCGTATGTCTGGGGGAGATCATATCCACGCCGGTACAGTAGTAGGTAAGTTAGAAGGGGAACGCGAAATGACTTTAGGTTTTGTTGATTTATTGCGCGATGATTTTATTGAAAAAGATCGTGCTCGCGGTATCTTTTTCACTCAGGACTGGGTATCCATGCCAGGTGTTATACCGGTGGCTTCAGGGGGTATTCATGTTTGGCATATGCCAGCTCTGACCGAAATCTTTGGAGATGATTCTGTATTACAATTTGGTGGAGGAACTTTAGGACATCCTTGGGGAAATGCACCTGGTGCAGCAGCTAATCGGGTGGCTTTAGAAGCTTGTGTACAAGCTCGTAATGAAGGACGCGATCTTGCTCGTGAAGGTAATGAAATTATCCGAGCAGCTTGCAAATGGAGTCCTGAACTAGCCGCAGCTTGTGAAGTATGGAAGGCGATCAAATTCGAGTTCGAGCCGGTAGATAAACTAGATAAGTAGATAAAACTAGATATAAAGAAGGTCTAAATAAAAAAGAAGCGAAATAGAAAGAGAAAAAATCAGTTACAAAATGCATTAATTCTTCTTTATTCTTCTAATTGATTGCAATTAAACTCGGCTCAATCTTTTTTTTTTAAGATTGAGCCGAATAAAAATGGATCTTGATACGATCATGAGACTTGACAAATAGAGATTCCTCTATTCTATATATTTAGAATATATAAAGGTATAATACAATAAATAAATACTATATTTGTATTTATTTATTGTATTGGGAAAGAATCAATGAAAAAAGATTAGGAATCGAAATGCTACTATACGCGTCCGGAGGAGTATTCGGAATAATATTCTTCTATAATCCATTCTTGCGTCTTGCGCGGGGTCTTACTAATAGGACTTCGCTGCACGGGACGGGTCTTCATCGAAAAGCTAACTCCACCCGGCATTTTCATACCCTTTGGGTGGTATATCGCCTTAAAAAGTCTAAGGGGGTAGTATGAGATCTGTAGTAAGTAAGAGAATTTGCCCTTTGATTTTGATTGAGTATGCTATTTTTCCGCCTTTACCGCGCATTATTGTATGAGCTTCTAGAGAATAGAGGACCGCGTATGCAGGAAGGAAATTACAGCTTAATAAAAAAGTCTAAAAAAGCTTCAACTTTATGGCACTATCAATCAACTAAAAAGCCCTATGTATGAATCCTTACAACCGGTGGGATAGGATAAGAGCGAGTTTCGGTATACTGGGGCTGGGGGATATCCTTATTTCAAAACCTGACGCGCATCTTGCGTTTGTAGGGGTCCGAGAGTGGTTGAAGAAGTATTGCATGTGGAAGTAGGTAGACGAAACTTATTTAGGATTCGAAATGGGCGCATTCGACTAAAAGTCGTACTGAGACCTTTTTTAAAGGGTATTCTGAAAGAGGTATTTCATTTTCACAATCGCTTTCTTTTGAATCCAATTTCAAGTTCGATTAGAAGGATAGAAAGGCCGTGAGGACGGGAAAAGAAAAATCAAATCTTTTGAATTTTTAATTAGTTCTCTTTTTTTGCAATTTTCTTATTATCCATTCCATTCATTTTTTTTTATAGAATACTAAAGTATTCTATAAAAAATCTTTATTTTGCAAACTAAAAAATACAATAGTCAATATTCCTTATAATAGATATACTTAATTATATTATAAGAATCTTAAGATATTTTTCGAATAGATAGAAATAGTAAATTTGAATTGAGACACCTATTCTATGACGGATTTTAACTTACCTTCTATTTTCGTGCCTTTAGTAGGCTTAGTATTTCCGGCAATTGCAATGGCTTCTTTATTTCTTTATGTGCAGAAAAATAAGATTGTCTAGAACCGACGGGGGCGAATTTTCTCAATGTATTTCCACGCAGGATCATAATACAGATATTTTTTAGTGTAAGTAATATGGTAGGGTATGTGGTTCTTTCTACACACAAACGAAAAACGGCTATGGATGCGGATATAGGCTACGAGCATAAATGCATGCATATGCGGAGCCGGGTATAGCGAGTTTTATTTTAAGTGGATCAACGAATATTTTTTGAATAGAAAGTCAATGTATCTAACCAATTATTTCACAGGAGTACTCGTTGCTGAAGGCGATTTCAGAATCAAAAAAAGTAAAGTCAAAATCATTTAGCTTATTCTCTCAATTTCAATCGACCGCTGCTGGATTTAGTATATCTAATATGAATTGGCGATCAGAACACATATGGATAGAACTTCTAAAAGGTTCTCGAAAAAGAGGTAATTTTTTCTGGGCCTGTATTCTTTTTCTAGGTTCACTAGGATTCTTATCGGTTGGGGCTTCCAGTTATCTTGGTAAGAATATGATATCTGTACTTCCATCTCAACAAATTCTTTTTTTTCCACAGGGGGTCGTGATGTCTTTCTACGGAATCGCGGGCCTATTCATTAGCTCCTACTTGTGGTGCACTATTTTGTGGAATGTAGGCAGTGGTTATGACCGATTCGATAGAAAAGAGGGAATAGTGTGCATTTTTCGTTGGGGATTCCCTGGAATAAAACGTCGCGTCTTCCTTCGATTCCTTATGCGGGATATCCAATCAATTAGAATTCAGGTTAAAGAGGGTCTTTATCCTCGTCGTATCCTTTATATGGAAATCCGGGGCCAGGGGGTCATTCCCTTGACTCGTACTGATGAGAAGTTTTTTACTCCACGAGAAATAGAACAAAAAGCTGCCGAATTGGCCTATTTCTTGCGTGTACCAATTGAAGTATTTTGAGTACCGATTGCATTTTTTTGAAATGAATTGAATGAGGACGAATTGGAAGAAGATTTTCTCAACACGGGGAGGAGGTCCCTTCGAAATTGGATTCGTTATTGTAAGGGAATTTTCGAGTATTTATCTAAAGGAAGGAACAAACGAGGATAAGAGAAAATTGCTTCTAATTTGTTTTGTCCAAGTGATGGCATAATATTCTTCCATTTTCATCCGAAAGCGCTTTTTTTTATTCTATTTCTCTATTCCACTCCATCTAGATCTAAGAAAGAACCCAATGCAATGAAATTCCACTAGTATACAAAAAAGAGAAATATATACAAGGTCTCAAACCTTGTTATAGAATTTTTGCTTCAAAGAAAAAGAAATATCATATAGAGTCAGCGAATGAAATAGAGTCAGCGAATGGAGCGGATTCATTAACAACTCAATTTACAGATCAAAAATGAAAAAAAAGAAAGCATTGCCTTCTTTCCTATATCTTGTATTTATCGTACTTTTGCCCTGGGGGGTCTCTTTCTCTTTTAACAAATGTCTGGAACTTTGGATTAAGAATTGGTGGAATACCAGGCAATCCGAAACTCTCTTAACTGATATTCAAGAGAAAAAGGTTCTAGAAAGATTCATAGAATTAGAAGAACTTTTTCTCTTGGACGAAATGATAAAAGAGAAACCGAAGACACATGTACAAAAACCTCCTATAGGAATACACAAGGAAATAATACAATTGGCCAAAATAGATAATGAGGATCATCTCCATATCATTTTGCATTTCTCGACAAATATAATCTGTTTGGCTATTCTAAGTGGTTCTTTTTTTCTGGGTAAAGAGGAACTTGTCATTTTGAATTCTTGGGTTCAGGAATTCTTCTATAACTTAAATGACTCAATAAAAGCTTTTAGTATTCTTTTAGTTACTGATTTTTTTGTTGGATTTCACTCCACCCGCGGTTGGGAACTACTAATTCGTTGGGTCTACAATGATCTTGGATGGGCTCCTAACGAGCTAATTTTCACTATTTTTGTTTGTAGTTTTCCAGTGATTCTAGATACATGTTTGAAATTTTGGGTCTTTTTTTATTTAAACCGTCTATCTCCTTCGCTTGTAGTCATTTATCATTCAATTAGTGAAGCATAAACTCATTTGATCTCCTGATATTAATCAAATTAGCATCTTTCTTCTTTTAGAAAGAAAGCCCTTTTCCTTTTTAGCAAAATTCTTTCTATTTCTACCTGCTCAAGGTATTCATCATTCCAGTACAACTGTTGCAGTAGAATGACAACAGACTCGTGTATAGGGAACTAGATTAGCTTAGCTACCTATCTAATTTATTGTAGAAATTCTGGGATCTGCGATTGGACATGGAAAATAGAAATACTTTTTCTTGGGTAAAGGAACAGATGATTCGATCTATTTCTGTATCGATCATGATATATGTAATAACTCGGACATCTATTTCAAATGCATATCCCATTTTTGCGCAGCAGGGTTATGAAAACCCACGAGAAGCAACCGGACGAATTGTATGTGCCAATTGCCATTTAGCTAATAAGCCCGTGGATATTGAAGTTCCCCAAGCTGTGCTTCCCGATACTGTATTTGAAGCAGTTCTTCGAATTCCTTATGATATGCAACTGAAACAAGTTCTTGCTAATGGGAAAAAGGGAGGGTTAAATGTGGGTGCTGTTCTTATTTTGCCCGAGGGATTCGAATTAGCGCCGCCCGACCGTATTTCTCCTGAGTTGAAAGAAAAGATAGGAAATCTCTCTTTTCAGAGTTATCGTCCCGATAAAAAAAATATTCTTGTGATAGGCCCTGTTCCCGGTCAGAAATATAGTGAAATCGTCTTTCCCATTCTTTCCCCCGATCCTGCTACGAAGAAAGACGTTCATTTCTTAAAATATCCCATATATGTAGGGGGAAACCGAGGAAGGGGACAGATCTATCCTGATGGTAGTAAGAGTAACAATACGGTCTATAATGCTACGTCAACAGGTATAGTAAGAAAAATACTACGTAAAGAAAAAGGGGGATATGAAATATCCATAGTCG